CGGATCCTCCCTGAAGCATAACCTAGAATTAGATCTTCATTATCTAAACGGACCCGGAACATACCGTTGGGAAGTGATTCAGTAATTAAACCTTCATGAATCAATTTTTGTTCTTTCATTCCAGGTAACCCCCTTGAAGTATCAACTAATGAAGGAAGAGGTATATAACTCACTTTTCCTCTCTATTTCACAAATGGGAAGTTAGAGATAAAATTAGGATACCAGAGGAGGAGGATCACCATATATAACACAAAATTTCTCCTCCAATTCTTTCTAGTCGAGCTTCTCGATCTGTCATTATACCTCGAGAAGTAGAAATAATTACAATTCCCATTCCACCTAAAATCTTAGGAATTCGTTGATAGTTGGAATAAATTCGTAAACCGGGTCGGCTGATACACTTTAAAACGGTTCTATATATTCCTTTCCTAGTCTTTCTATGTCGCAGGGTTGAAACCAAGAAATATTTGTTATTTTCCTGATGTTTCCGAACATTTTCAATAAAACCTTCTCGTAGAAGTATTTTAACAATGTTTTCGGTGATATTAGTAGATGCTATTCGAACCGTTCCTTTTTTATTCATGTCAGCATTTCTTATGGAAGTTATTATATCGGCAATAGTGTCCCTACCCATAACGAACTATAATTTTTTGTGCCTCCTAATTTTGATATAATCAACATGTTTCCTTTTTTCTTTTTTCTTTGTTTTTTTTTTTTTGAATTATTCAATTTTAAAAAGTATATGCGTGAGACACAATCTATTAATTTGATCTATTTCAGGTAGCCTACTATATCATAGTGTCATCTACTAGTATTTATAATACCTCGGGAGCTAATGAAACTATTTTAGTAAAATTCAACTGTCTCAATTCCCGAGCGATCGCACCAAAAACTCGAGTTCCTTTTGGATTTCCTTCTTGATCAATGACGACCGCTGCATTGTCATCATATCGTATTATCATACCGTTGTCACGTTTGAGTTCTTTACATGTACGTACAATTACAGCTCTAATGACTTCTGATCTTTCTAGAGGCATATTTGGCACTGCTTCTTTGATTACAGCAACAATAACGTCACCAATATGAGCATATCGGTGATTACCAGCTCCTATGATTCGAATACACATCAATTCTCGAGCTCCGCTGTTATCCGCTACATTCAAAAGGGTCTGAGGTTGAATCATATATTTTTTATTTGAATCTGTTATTTCAATGCAAAGGATGAAGGAAAAAAAGAAATATTGTCCGTCCAGAATAAACCTGCGGTTGTTTTTTCATCCTCAATATCCCTTTTGTTTAGTTCTACATCCCTATCGTGAAATAACAAATTGAGTTCGTATAGGCATTTTGCACGCAGCTATTTCAATAGCTGCTCTGGCTATAGTTTCTGATACTCCGCCCATTTCATAAAGTATTCGACCCGGTTTAACAACAGATACCCAATATTCGGGGGGTCCCTTTCCCGAACCCATACGTGTTTCCGTAGGTCTTACTGTAACAGGTTTGTCGGGAAATATACGTACCCATATTTTTCCACCACGACGCGCATATCGTGTCATTGCTCTCCGCCCCGCTTCTATCTGTCTAGCTGTGATCCAAGTGGGTTCAAGCGCCTGAAGAGCGTATCCGCCGAAACAAATATGATTGCCTCGACAAGATATTCCCTTCATTCTTCCTCTATGTTGTTTACGAAATCTGGTTCTTTTGGGGTTATAGTTGATGGTTGTTTCTTAATTCCATCTCTATTGCAGAACCGGACATGAGAGTTTCTTCTCATCCAGCTCCTCGCGAATGAAACGATTCAATAATATTACAGATACACATGTATAATTATAATAATTATATTTATAAATATTTATAATAATAATAAATAATAATAATAAATAATAATATAAGTAATTATAAGTAATAATATAAGTAATTATAAGTAATGAATGGCATTTATTGATATTTAATTTGTTACATATTTAATTTGTTACAAAGGAAGAAGTATATACAAAATATACAGCCGGACGTGTATATTATTAGATATAGAAAATATAAAAAATGCTTCTTTTTTTAGAATATAACGTAGAATATAATGAATCCTTATTTTTACCTCTATCGAACGCGCCAAAAATTGTAATCCAATAAATAAAGGTTTCGCGGGCGAATATTGACTCTTTCATTCGTAGGGTCAGTCAATTCATGACACCTCTCAGAATAAATCCATTTTTTCTTGGTTCGTTCCGCCATCCTACCCAATGAATTATTAGGATTCGTTTTCAATAGAATCCTATGCAGTCACAGGTTTCGTCGTTCCCATAGCTTCTCCATTAATGGTTAGGCCTGAACTCTGCAATGGAGCTTCCGGCAAAATTCGTTCCCGAGTCAATCTCCTCAGTTTTTATTAACCCGAGGCTCTTTATTCTTTATTATTTTTTTCTTTTTTTTTTATATTATTTTATTTATTTATATTTCATTTATATATTTATATCAGTATTGATTATATCAGTATTAA